CACATACATGTGATTATATATGTATTACCATAATGTAATACGATAAAAAAGGAGGATTTCAAATGCGAGATCTAAAAACATATCTTTCCGTAGCACCGGTACTAAGTACTCTCTGGTTCGGTTCTTTAGCGGGTTTATTGATAGAGATCAATCGTTTCTTCCCAGATGCGTTAACATTCCCTTTTTTTTAATTCTAGTTATTGCCGCGGGACGGGGTGAAAAAGATTAGATCGAGATACAATCAAATATCTGGGACTAATCTCTCGCCCCCCCTTTTTTTTAGTTTTTTTTTTTAGAATTCTATAAGAATTAGATAAAATAAATAAGTAAGGTAGAACGAAAAAAGTGGATTCAACCTCACCGAAACTTGGGTTCAAGCTCCAATTAAATTACTAGTAGAGCGAAAAGATAAATGTGGCTGGAACAACAGTATCCTACAAGATACTTAAAGAAAATACCGTACTTTGATTCTAAATAGAGTTCAAAATCATTGTATTACTTATTCTTATTATTTACTATTAATATAATCTATATTTATTGATTTACTATATTGATTGCAATTGATTGCAACGAAATCTTTCAGTATTTGGTTTTGAGTTAGCAACTTTTATTTATTTCTTTTTCATTCCTTTCTTGTTCACTTTTGATCGGAAAATAGAAGAGTTGGGTGAATTAAAAACTCAAAGGAGGTTCATGGCCAAGAGTAAAGATGTCCGAGTAACGATTATTTTGGAATGTACCAGTTGTGTTCGAAATGGCGTTAATAAGGAATCAACGGGCATTTCCAGGTATATTACTCAAAAAAATCGACACAATACGCCTAGTCGATTGGAATTGAAGAAATTCTGTCCCTATTGTTACAAACATACAATTCACGGGGAGATAAAGAAATAAATCGAATCAAGTGCTCGTATGTCACCCCTTCCCGAGAATATGAAAATATGCCATTAGGTATTTAGGTATATAATATATTATATATATAATTAGTATATATATAATTAGTTATATATAACGAATATTTTATTTATATATTATTATTCTATATTATTATTCTATATTATTAGAATTATTATATTATTACATATATTTATTATATATATTTATATATATTAATATTATATATTTTAATTTCTATATATTTCTATATATTTAAATATTTAAATAATAATAAAATAAATAATAATAAAATAAACAAACCAAATCCTATTTATTATATTAATTCTATAATTTGAATTTGATCCGATCAAAATAGTATTTTAGAAATAGAGATAAGGATAGGATTCTTTTTAGAAATAAGGAATAAAGAAATCATGGATAAATCCAAGCGACTCTTTCTTAAATCCAAGCGATCTTTTCGTAGGCGTTTGCCCCCGATCCAATCGGGGGATCGAATTGATTATAGAAACATGAGTTTAATTAGTCGATTTATTAGTGAACAAGGAAAAATATTATCTAGGCGAGTAAATAGATTGACCTTAAAACAACAACGATTAATTACTATTGCTATAAAACAAGCTCGTATTTTAGCTTCGTTACCCTTTCTTAATAATGAGAAACAATTTGAAAGAAGCGAGTCGACCGCTAGAACTACTGCTCTTAGAACCAGAAAAAAATAGGCTTACCCTTCAATTGACTCAAAATTAGCAAACGTAGACTGATGCTTTATTCAAAAAATATGATAATCAAAATGGTCGTGTCGTAAGAAAAAAGAAATAAATAACAGCGGGTTGGGGAAGAAAAAGAAATCTTTTTTTTTTATTGAGCGTCTTCGCTCATCTTGTTTTGATAACCTTATCAGAATTTTTTTTATCATATTAATTTCTACTCTACCTTCCCCGAGTTCATTCCCGAGGGAACCCCATTTCATTTCATTTAAAGCAGTTCGGTGGATTCCTTCCGATTTCCTTATTTTATAATCTCGTTGGAAATCATATAAAGACAATTCCTATTTGAGATAGCTATTTGCGCAAGTATTTTACGATTAAGAAGCAGCTCTTTCTTGTACAGATTTTTTATAAATCTGCTATAACTATAGGATACCCCCATTTCGCGAATTACTGCATTTATTCGAGTGATCCACAAACGACGAAAATCTCTTTTTTTCCTATCTCTATCCCGATGAGCCGAAAACAAAGCTCTTATTCTTTGTTGAGTAATAGTGCGAGTAAGCCTTGAATGAGCCCCTCGAAAGCTTGATGCAAATAAACGAATTTTTTTTCGACGTCTCCGAGCTATATATCCCCGTTTAATTCTGGTCATTGAATAAAAGAAATTTTGATGAATAACGAATTCTTTCTTTCAGTTATTCTTTTCTCGTCTATTAATAACAAAACGGATTCTTCCAATGTATAAAATAAAAATTCCAATGGCTTTTGCTACTATAACCGTCCCGACCACGATTTTTCCTTTTTTCTAGGCATTTCATTTCGCCTTGAAATAAGAAATTGTATTGATACTAGGTATCAAAAAAAGCATATTAACTAAAATAAAGGAGTAAATAGAAATGGATAAATAAATAGTGGGTTCCATCGTTTCTATGGTTACTTCTTAAACGGTGAGGTCCCCTCTATACACCGGAGCTCATTCCTTCATTTAATTGGTAACTTGTACAGTTCACACTCTTCGGCTCTACTCATAAATTTTCCAGTAATAGATCTTTCACAACGAGATCTATCTTATACAGTAACGGTATGTAATTAGGAGGATTAATTGGGTAGCTAACCCTGTTAGTCCGTTCTTTGCAAGAGTCGAAGCATAATCTTTTTGCTTTTTAAATAGGATTTTCCCCGCTTACTGGATAAGCATTTGCTACCAATGGGGAATTTTTTCTCATCTTAAATTCCAAGATTGGATTTGCGCCAATGGAAACCATAAATTTCATACACAATAGAAGGATATGGTAGATCTATCTTTTTTAGATAGTGAACGGAAGAACCTCATTCTATTCACTGGTACTGATCGTTGATACTGAAAAAATTGTTTCTTTTTTCTCAGCCCATGATCTGAACAAGTCGCACATACACCCTAGTACATGTTCCTCGGCGCTGAGGACATCCCCCAAGAGCAGGGGATTTCGTGACATTTCTAATTGGCTGTCTTGCATTTCTAATAAGTTGTTTAATAGTTGGCATGCTGAATCATATACATAATAGACTGGTTTAGATCGATCCTAACCAGATGATTATGAATTACTTCTTTTTCTCTTTAATAGATTAATAAAATATTAACTCCTTAAGTTAAGAAGGAAAGGAATAAGAGGGATTCAATCAATCTTAATTAAATTGTGGATTGGTGTTAAATCGTTGCTATTTTTTAACTGCTACACGATCCACAATTCCATGAGCTTGGGCTTCTGTTGCTGACATAAAAACATCTCTTTCCATGTCTTCGGATACAACCCATAAGGGCTTGCCCGTTCTTTGTACATAAACCATTGTGATGCTTTCGCGAAGTTTCAGTAGTTCTTCCGCTTCCAGGATAACTTCTCCCGTTTGTGCCTCATAAAAAGAACTAGAAGGTTGATGGATCATTACCCTGATGATATAACATAATAAAAGGTTCTTCTAACTCACATAATGAGGCGAAAAGAATAGCTAAAGAATAATAAGAAAAAAAGATAGAATTGAACAACCGTACAGGCATTTTTTGCGCATTGCATACGGCTTTACAATGGAATTCTCTTTTTTCTTTCTCTTTCATCGAAAAAAGAGAAAATATAGAGTCTATTAGACCCAGATCAATAAATAATCCAATTACCACCCTTCTTTTTCTTTTTTTTTCGGAAAAGTTTTAAAATACTATGATGGCCCCGTTGCTTTATATATTTATTTCGTCTGTGATTCAGCAATCCCAAAGTTTCTTTTTTTTTTCAAAAAAAAGAAAGAAAAAAGAGTCTTTTTTTTTTCGTACTCTTTCATAACATAAATATTGTTAATAGCCTCTGGTGTGAAAAGAAAAAAAAAGTTTGTGACGCTGAGATGGGCTCACGACAGCTAAGATAAAATTGGAAATGCCCCTTCTCTCATACTACTCTTTCGATACATAATCTAATATATCTATATATTTTTTTTTTTTCAAAAAAAAAAAAGAAATAAAAACAATTTTCATATCGAATTCGAAGTGCCATGCTATTATTACTTACTAATTCATATTTCATATGGCGAAGGCATAGTCTTCTTTTTTTTTTCCATCAAATAAAAAAAAAACTCATTGGCGCCGAGCGTGAGGGAATGCTAGACGTTTGGTAATTGCTCCTCCGGCCAGGAGAAAAGATCCCATTGAAGCGCCCAATCCTATGCATATTGTCTGCACATCTGGTTGCACAAATTGCATAGTATCATAAAGAGCTACTCCGGGTACTACCCATCCGCCAGGAGAGTTTATAAACAAATACAGATCTTTGGTATCACTCTCTATACTGAGATATATCATAAGACCAATAAGTTGATTCGAGATCTCGCTATCAACCTCTTGGCCTAAAAAAAGTAATCTGTCTCGATAAAGTCGGTTGATTAGGATAAAATTGTATCCCTTAGTAGCCGTACAGGCACCTTTTGATGCATACGGTTCAACAAAAATTGCGAAAAAAAATCAATGTGTAGATTCCAGCCATCCTTCGTTTTTTCTAGTGGGACTTTTCTAACTTCTAATTTATAATGAAGAGGCTTTTTCTTACATTTTAAAAAGAAACTGAAATTAAATTAAAGAAAGATGAGTTTTGGCCCGTTTTCCTATAATATAGAAAAAATTCGCTAAACTTATCGCACAAACTTTTCATTGATCTATTTTTTTTCATTGGGATTCAATCCAAATCACGATGTCATTTTCTTGTTCCTGAATGGGGTTCGTCAATTTTTTATTCAATTTTTTTAGGTTTATGCTCTACTCCGAGTAAAGATCTGCCCGATTTGGATTTGCGCATATAGGACAAATGACCCAATACCACGTCTTTTTGCTATGATTTCATTTACTTTTTTATTTTATTTAATTCCTTTTTCTTTCATGTTTTCCTTTTCCGCCAAATATTCAACGTATTTCTCATATTATTCGATTGATTAACAGTTTGAAATCGCTCTTATTATAATTTTTTATAATTTTTTTTTTTTTTTATGATTATGATATAGGTGGTAATCATAAATATATTACCAATTGGGTTTTTTCTAAACGGAGCCTGGATACTTCATTTTATCGGTCCAACCAAGCCAACCATAAATCATTCTAATTGAAAATATTAATCTGGATACCCCCCAAAAAAAATGAAATGGATCTCTAATTGCACTTCATTACACTTCACGCTACAAATTTTTGATAATTCAATCAATCTTTTTTGGGCGAAACAGAGGATATCTCGATCGGGCGAGAGAACGGGGGAATCCCATATGACCCAATATATTTGACAAGTCGCACTATACGTCAACCCAAACGGCATCGTCCTCCCCCGGATTTCGAAAAGGAACTCTTGGAACACCAATAGGCATTAAAGGAAAGAAAAAGAATTAAATACTATATTTCACTTTGATGTGGAAGCGTAATAATGGTCTTAATAATAATAATATTGGCCTTTAGCATATTTTATACATAGATAGAATAAGGCCATAAAATAAAGAAAGGCAGAATGAATGAAAGAGAATTCTTACGAATAGTTCCTTTGAATGATGAACAAATAGGGCTGCATTCATTCATAAAAAATAGGATCAACCCCCATTGCGTATTGATACTTATCGGGTATAGAATAGATCTGCTTCTCTTTTTTCTTCTGAGCCGAATTCTTCCCTTATTACTAATGGAATAGAACAAATATTAATCCTTTCTCCGAAAGAATCCACCGAAAAGGGGAGGTATTCCAATGCAATAAAGTTACATAGTGTCTATTTTTCGTTGATAAAGGGGTATTTCCATGGGTTTGCCTTGGTATCGTGTTCATACTGTCGTATTGAATGATCCCGGTCGCTTGCTTTCTGTTCATATAATGCATACAGCTCTGGTTGCTGGTTGGGCCGGTTCAATGGCTCTATATGAATTAGCCGTTTTTGATCCCTCCGATCCCGTTCTTGATCCAATGTGGAGACAAGGTATGTTCGTTATACCCTTCATGACTCGTTTAGGAATAACCAATTCATGGGGCGGTTGGAGTATTACAGGGGGGACTATAACAAATCCGGGTATTTGGAGTTACGAAGGTGTGGCCGGAGCACATATTGTGTTTTCTGGCTTGTGCTTCTTGGCAGCTATCTGGCATTGGGTATATTGGGATCTAGAAATTTTTTGTGATGAGCGCACAGGAAAACCCTCTTTGGATTTGCCCAAGATTTTTGGAATTCATTTATTTCTCTCAGGAGTGGCTTGCTTTGGCTTTGGCGCATTTCATGTAACAGGATTGTATGGTCCTGGAATATGGGTGTCCGACCCGTATGGACTAACCGGAAAGGTACAACCTGTAAATCCGGCGTGGGGCGTGGAAGGTTTTGATCCTTTTGTTCCGGGAGGAATAGCCTCTCATCATATTGCAGCGGGGACATTGGGCATATTAGCGGGCTTATTCCATCTTAGTGTCCGTCCGCCCCAACGTTTATACAAAGGATTACGTATGGGAAATATTGAAACCGTCCTTTCCAGTAGTATAGCTGCTGTCTTTTTTGCAGCTTTTGTTGTTGCTGGAACTATGTGGTATGGTTCAGCAACTACCCCCATCGAATTATTTGGTCCTACTCGTTATCAATGGGATCAAGGATACTTCCAGCAAGAAATATATCGAAGGGTTAGTGCTGGGTTAGCCGAAAATCAAAGTTTATCAGAAGCTTGGTCTAAAATTCCTGAAAAATTAGCTTTTTATGATTACATTGGCAATAATCCGGCAAAAGGAGGATTATTCAGAGCGGGTTCAATGGACAACGGGGATGGAATAGCCGTTGGGTGGTTAGGACACCCTATCTTTAGAGATAAAGAAGGGCGTGAACTTTTTGTACGTCGTATGCCGACTTTTTTTGAAACATTTCCGGTTGTTTTGGTAGACGGAGATGGAATTGTTAGAGCGGATGTCCCTTTTAGAAGGGCAGAATCGAAGTATAGTGTCGAACAAGTAGGTGTAACTGTTGAGTTCTATGGTGGCGAACTCAACGGAGTGAGTTATAGTGATCCTGCTACTGTGAAAAAATATGCTAGACGTGCTCAATTGGGTGAAATTTTTGAATTAGATCGTGCTACTTTGAAATCCGATGGTGTTTTTCGTAGCAGTCCAAGGGGTTGGTTTACTTTTGGGCATGCTTCGTTTGCTTTGCTTTTCTTCTTCGGACACATTTGGCATGGTGCTAGAACCCTGTTCCGAGATGTTTTTGCCGGTATTGATCCAGATTTGGATGCTCAAGTGGAATTTGGAGCATTCCAAAAACTTGGCGATCCAACTACAAGAAGACAAGTAGTCTGATGCAAGATTGCTTTGTTATTTTTCGCTTCTATTTTCTGTTTGTGATTTGACATAGGCTGCTGGAAAAATCTTGATTAAAATCGCTGCCTTTTCTTTGATTCTTGTTCTTTCTTTATTTTATTCGGGAGATGATTCAAAATAAACAGGTACGGAAGCTATAATTGTAAACCACGATCGAATTTATGGAAGCATTGGTTTATACATTCCTCTTAGTCTCTACTCTAGGGATAATTTTTTTCGCTATCTTTTTTCGAGAACCGCCTAAAGTTCCAACTAAAAAATGAAATGATTTTTCATTATCTCAATTGAAGTAATGAGCCTCCCAATATTGGGAGGCTCATTACTTCAATTAGTCCCCGTGTTCCTCGAATGGATCTCTTAATTGTTGAGAGGGTTGCCCAAAGGCAGTATATAAGGCGTACCCAGTAAAACTTACAAGTAAACCAGATATAGAGATGGCGACTAAGGTTGCTGTTTCCATTATTATATAATTTCAAGATCACAGTGGATCTATGATAAGATCGTTTATTTACAGCGGAATGATATACAAAGTCAACAGATCTCACTGAATACAAAATAAGATTTATGGCTACACAAACCGTTGAGGGTAGTTCTAGATCTGGTCCAAGACGAACTGTTGTAGGGGATTTTTTGAAACCATTGAATTCGGAATATGGTAAAGTAGCCCCTGGATGGGGAACGACTCCTTTGATGGGTGTCGCAATGGCTTTATTTGCGATATTCTTATCTATTATTTTGGAGATTTATAATTCTTCCGTTTTACTGGATGGAATTTCACTGAATTAGATTCACAAGAACCACGAAGCCTCGCTTTTCAATACAAAAAGTGAAACCTTTAGTTCTCGGATTTTTTTTAGCCCATTTTATTTTGGTAGTTCGACCGCGAAATTTATTTGTTTCTGTATTTCCGGAATATGAGTGTGTGACTTGTTATAATTGATCCTATTGATAGTACAGAAAATGGGTCTGTCATCTTGATCGAGATAGTTTTATCCCGTCGGATAGCCATTCTAGTATCTGGAGCACGGAATATATGAAATGGATCACGAAGTATTCGAACTATGATTCATACTTAATATTCAAACCTCGCGGCCGGACTAAAAAATCAAATTTCAAAGAAAGAGTTTTCTTATTTATAAAGCGAAAGATTTTTTCTTCTTTCAAACTCTCATTTAGTTTATGCTTATTTTGATCAAAGGACAAATCTTTCTTTTCTTTGTATTTTAATTTATTATATCTATTCTATTCATTGAATAAGTGATGATCCAACGGTTCTTACTCAAAGAATCTTTGGACTTAGTTTGAAGGTTTTATTGAATCATCGCGGTTCTGATATGAATCTGAAGTTTCAATTGATTCATAGGGTCTTAACAAGAGAATTCCTATTAAAAATAAAGAAAACAAGAATAAAGCCACATTCCATACAAATAACAAATCAAAGCAAAGAAAAAGAAAAGAAATAAGTAGGTAAATAGAAGATTCAAGAGGCCTGTAACGATCAACATAAAGACGAATGCGCCGACTTGATTTTTTGGCATTATAATTACAACTACAAAAAAGAGCTTTCGGATTTTGACTCTTTTGTGTCTTCAGATAAAATTGAATGAAAAGATTAAGAAGTTTCAAACTTTCTATTCCATATCCGTTTCAGCTATTATTTGGGTGTTTTGTTTGAGCTGTACGAGATGAAATTCTCATATACGGTTCTCAGGGGGGGAGTCCTCTTGGTTTACCTATCTCAATAAAGTCTATGATTGGTTCGAAGAACGCCTCGAGATTCAGGCGATTGCAGATGATATAACTAGTAAATATGTCCCTCCTCATGTTAACATATTTTATTGTCTAGGAGGAATTACGCTTACTTGTTTTTTGGTACAAGTAGCTACAGGATTTGCTATGACTTTTTACTATCGTCCAACCGTTACTGAGGCTTTTGCTTCTGTCCAATACATAATGACTGAAGCTAACTTTGGTTGGTTAATCCGATCAGTTCATCGATGGTCGGCAAGTATGATGGTCTTAATGATGATCCTGCACGTATTTCGTGTCTATCTCACTGGTGGTTTTAAAAAACCTCGCGAATTGACTTGGGTTACAGGTGTGGTTCTGGCTGTGTTGACCGCATCTTTTGGTGTAACAGGTTATTCCTTACCTCGGGACCAAATTGGTTATTGGGCAGTCAAAATCGTAACAGGCGTTCCAGAAGCTATTCCGGTAATAGGATCGCCTTTGGTAGAGTTATTGCGTGGAAGTGCTAGTGTGGGACAATCCACTTTGACCCGTTTTTATAGTTTACACACTTTTGTATTACCCCTTCTTACTGCTGTATTTATGTTAATGCATTTCCTAATGATACGTAAGCAAGGCATTTCTGGTCCTTTATAGAGAATATAGACCATAGGTATATTGTAACCAATCATTTATCTTATTACTTGGGGGAGGAACAATAGTATTTCATTGCTACAAATATGGATTATTGAAAAAAAAAAATAAGACATGTATTTGGATATTTCCTTTCAACTCCACAATATTCTATTATTTATTTGATATGACATG